ATTCGTGAAAGCAAAAATTACAAGATAAAAACTAATAGGATTCGTAGTAATTTAATGAGTTCTAAGGATTTCGATATAACTCAAAACTACAATCAATTGTGGATTCAATGCGACAATTGTTATGGATTAATGTATAAGAAAGTCAAAATGAATGTTTGTGAACAATGTGGACATTATTTGAAAATGAGTAGTTCAGAGAGAATCGAGCTTTCGATTGATCCCGGTACTTGGAATCCTATGGATGAAGACATGGTCTCTGCGGATCCCATTAAATTTCATTCAAGGGAGGAACCTTATAAAAATCGTATTGACTCTGCTCAAAAAACAACAGGATTGACTGACGCTGTTCAAACAGGTACAGGTCAACTAAACGGTATTCCGGTAGCCCTTGGGGTTATGGATTTTAAGTTTTTGGGGGGTAGTATGGGATCCGTAGTAGGCGAAAAAATCACCCGTTTGATCGAGTATGCTACCAATCAATGTTTACCTCTTATTTTAGTATGTTCTTCCGGAGGAGCACGAATGCAAGAAGGAAGTTTAAGTTTGATGCAAATGGCTAAAATTTCTTCGGTTTTATGTGATTATCAATCAAGTAAAAAGTTATTCTATATATCAATTCTTACATCTCCTACTACCGGTGGGGTGACAGCTAGTTTTGGTATGTTGGGGGATATCATTATTGCCGAACCCTATGCCTATATTGCATTTGCGGGTAAAAGAGTAATTGAACAAACATTGAAAAAAGCCGTGCCTGAAGGTTCACAAGCGGCTGAATCTTTATTACGTAAGGGCTTATTGGATGCAATTGTACCACGTAATCCTTTAAAAGGTGTTCTGAGTGAGTTATTTCAGCTCCATGCTTTTTTTCCTTTGAACAAAAATTAAATCAAATAGAATAGAATAGAACGGTTAGTTTATCAGAATTAAAGGAAACCCCCGAAAAATGAATTTTTCTTTCGAATCCTTTTTTTATCGATATGCTTGTTTACTACTCAGTAAACCTATATCAACAAGATAAAAAGTGAATTTTTGCTTTCGGAAAGTTCAAATTAGACTAGACTAGACAAAGAAAACAAAGTTCATTTTCCTCCCTTTTGTATAAATTTGGAATGGGGGGGGAAAATTTTTTCTTTATTAATGACTATATAGAAGACAAAAAGAATAATAAATCTAACAAGGGGATTATGATACATCTATTTTATTTTGAAAGATTTATTAAGTCCATTTATTTAGTTTGCCGTTTCTTGTACCTATTTTTTTATTCTATTTCTATAAGGTTCTATTCTATATATTTATATTAGGTTGTATATTAGTATTAGATATATATTTACTTAAAGATACTTAGTATAATTATATAATATATATAATAGAAATAATCAAAATCCAAGATATTCTAAGATATCTTTAGAATTCAGAATATAACAATAACAGGTACAAATATTAAATTGAGGTACCCATTTTATGACAACTTTCAATAACTTACCCTCTATTTTTGTGCCTTTAGTAGGCCTAGTCTTTCCGGCAATTGCAATGGCTTCTTTATTTCTTCATATTCAAAAAAATAAGATTTTTTAGATCGGATGAGACCTAATCGTATCACTCCTTTTTTTATTTTAAAAACTTCGATAAGACCCATTTGGTAGAATATTGTATAATACATAGATTCCTACAAACATAAATCAAAAAAGCTCTTATGCATGTGTAAACGTATTATATGAGTAAATAAATTTGCGCTCTTTTGAAAAAAAAAAAATGGATCATCATAGGGCCAATGTATGAAATTCAAGTCAATGTATTTATTTGTATGTCTATAGCTATAGGGGATCATATAAAGGAAGCAGATGTTATTATTTTAGATATAAACAATTCTATTAATTACTCCTAAGGTAAAGGTTCACAACAAAATAGTTGATGAGAGTTACTTTGAAAACAAAAAAAGGAAAGTCATATTTTCTCAATTCCAAAAAATTGTATAACTGGATCTAATATATATGAGTTGGCGATCAGAATCTATATGGATAGAATTTATAACGGGGTCTCGAAAAACAAGTAATTTCTGCTGGGCCTTTATCCTATTTTTAGGTTCATTAGGATTCTTATTGGTTGGAACTTCCAGTTATCTTGGTAGAAATGTTATATCGTTATTTCCGTCTCAGCAAATCATTTTTTTTCCCCAAGGGATTGTGATGTCTTTCTATGGGATCGCAGGTCTCTTTATTAGTTGCTATTTGTGGTGCACTATTTTGTGGAATGTGGGTAGTGGTTATGATCTTTTCGATCGAAAAGAAGGAATAGTGCGTATTTTTCGTTGGGGATTTCCTGGAAAAAGTCGTCGCATCTTTTTACGATTCCTTATGAAAGATATTCAGTCCATCAGAATAGAAGTTAAAGAGGGTGTTTCTGCTCGGCGTGTCCTTTATATGGAAATTCGAGGTCAAGGGGCTATTCCTTTAATTCGTACTGATGAGAATTTTACTACACGAGAAATTGAGCAAAAAGCTGCTGAATTGGCTTACTTCTTGCGTGTACCAATTGAAGTATTTTGAAATGAATTAATTTTAAAAGACTAAATGCTTTGGCAGTAGGAAGAAAAAACGAAAGAATTTCTTTATTTTTTTTGTCAATTGAACACTCATCGATTCTTTTATGCTCGTTTTTTTTCATATATTTGATAGAGAAGAAAAGAAGTTTCTTCGTCTCGAAATTTGTATTGATCGAAAAAAGGGGGAATAACATCCTGGAAACCCTATTTTTTTCTTGATTCAAATTGGAAGTGTATTCTGAGTCTATTTCTGTATTCTTTCTAGATTCAAAGCAAAGACTAAGGATTGAATCAAAAGAAAAAGAGAAAATGGATTCATAGGTTCAATACATTCTATTCGAATTAGAATAGAAACTCCTGCTCGATAGAAATATTAGATCTAATAGAATCAACAAATGAGGTAGGTTCATTAACAATTCACAGATTCAAAATGGCAAAAAAGAAAGCATTCATTCCTTTTTTTAATTTTACATCTATAGTCTTTTTGCCCTGGTTGATCTCTCTCTGCTGTAATAAAAGTTTAAAAACTTGGATTACTAATTGGTGGAATACTAGACAATGCGAAACTTTTTTGAATGATATTCAAGAAAAAAATATTCTAGAAAAATTCATACAATTAGAGGAACTATTCCAGCTCGATGAAATGATAAAGGAATACCCAGAAACCGATTTACAACAATTTCGTCTAGGAATCCACAAAGAAACGATCCAATTCATCAAGATACACAATGAGTATCATATCCATACAATCTTGCACTTCTCGACAAATCTAATATCTTTCGTTATTCTAAGTGGTTATTCCTTTTGGGGTAAGGAAAAGCTTTTTATTCTGAATTCTTGGGTTCAAGAATTCCTATATAATTTAAGTGATACAATTAAAGCTTTTTCGATTCTTTTATTAACTGATTTATGTATCGGATTCCATTCGCCTCACGGTTGGGAACTAATGATTGGTTATATTTACAAAGATTTTGGGTTTGCTCATTATGAGCAAATTTTATCTGGTCTAGTTTCTACTTTTCCAGTCATTCTTGATACAATTTTTAAATATTGGATCTTTCGTTATTTAAATCGTGTATCTCCGTCACTTGTAGTGATTTATCATGCAATAAATGACTAAAAAATGATTCACTGATCCAATTCTAATCTTTCGTACCTTATACATCATAACCAAATCAAAGTCGTATTTACTTTACTCTTTTTACCCATGAGAGATTCCTTGTATATTTCAACAAAAAAATTGGATTTTTTTTCAGTAAATGTAAATAGCAGAATTGTGGCTAGGGAAGTATATTATCGACCTACCTAACTTTATTGTAGAAATTTTCGGGATAAATGATTGGACCATGCAAACTAGAAATACCTTTTCTTGGATAAGGGAAGAGATTACTCGCTCCATATCTGTCTCACTTATGATATATATAATAACTTGGGCATCGATTTCAAGTGCATATCCCATTTTTGCCCAGCAGAATTATGAAAATCCACGAGAGGCAACTGGGCGTATTGTATGTGCCAATTGCCATTTAGCTAATAAGCCTGTGGATATTGAGGTTCCACAAACGGTACTTCCTGATACTGTATTTGAAGCAGTTGTTAAAATTCCTTATGATATGCAACTAAAACAAGTTCTAGCTAATGGTAAAAAAGGAGCTTTGAATGTGGGAGCTGTTCTTATTTTACCGGAGGGGTTTGAATTAGCCCCCCCCGATCGTATTTCACCCGAGATGAAAGAAAAGATAGGAAATCTGTCTTTTCAGAATTATCGCCCCAATAAAAAAAACATTCTTGTGATAGGTCCTGTTCCTGGTCAAAAATATAGTGAAATAACCTTTCCTATTCTTGCCCCAGACCCTGCTACTAATAAAGATGTTCACTTCTTAAAATATCCTATATACGTAGGTGGAAATAGGGGAAGGGGTCAGATTTATCCTGATGGTAGCAAAAGTAACAATACAGTTTATAATGCTACGGCAGGAGGGATAATAAGCAAAATTTTACGAAAAGAAAAAGGGGGATACGAAATAACCATAGTGGATGCATCGAATGAACGCCAAGTGATTGATATTATCCCTCGAGGCCTAGAACTTCTTGTTTCAGAGGGCGAATCCATTAAACTCGATCAACCATTAACGAGTAATCCTAATGTGGGTGGATTTGGTCAGGGGGATGCGGAAATAGTACTTCAAGATCCATTACGTGTCCAAGGCCTTTTGTTCTTCTTAGGATCGGTTGTTTTGGCACAAATCTTTTTGGTTCTTAAAAAGAAACAGTTTGAGAAGGTTCAATTATCCGAAATGAATTTTTAGATCTGTCTATTTAGCTTTAGAAAATTCGTAAAAAAGAACCAAAAAAATTATGAAAAGCCTTTTGCCTCTCTTTAGATTTTATATTCCTTTTCGACCAGATGTCAGAAATTACTTGTATCATAGTCCTAATCCTAGTATGTATATTGAGA